AACGAGCAGTTTTAGTAAGATTTGTAATATGAATACCTTTACGCTTGGCAGAAATATAAGGTGCCATCCTAGGATTCCATTTCCTAGTACCATGACCAAAATGAACTCCCGCTTCCATCATCTCTTCCAAATTGATATTCCAATATCTTCTTGTCATTTCTCCCCCCCACTTCCGCTTTTTTTTGAAAAAAAAAAAGCGACGAGGTTGCCCTGAACTAAATAATTGTTCCGATGGAACATTTTCTTCTACCGGAGATTGGCCGTGTCGATGTCGATACACGATCCAAACCCCTACCCTCTATTCGTTATTATCTTTATTTCGATTACCACATAAAATGACCATAAATAAAGAGTTTTTTTTTTAATTAAAATTAAAAAAGTATGAATCCACTTTTAGGAATCATTAAATCCTCTAAATGATTGTTCTGATGTATCATGAAACTTCTTTGAAATAGAAGAATCAAATAATTCTCTGTTGTGGAACAAAATATCTCTGATTTCCCCCTCGAAAAAATTCTTCTTTTTGGTTTTCAAAGGAATGTTCTTATGTTGCCTTGAACGATGCACTAATCCTTTGAATCCGGTACCAACGGGTATCATCCCCCCTATAACAACGTTCTCTTTTAGGCCTTTCAACCAATCGATACGGCCCCGGAGAGCAGCTTTGGCTAAAACTCGAGCAGTTTCTTGAAAACTCGCTTCAGATATGAAACTTTGCGTATTCAAAGATGCCCTTGTTATTCCCAATAGGATGGCGCGGTAACAGATCGATTCTTCCAAAGCGCGCCCCGTTCGCGCCGCTCGCAACAATCCAATTAGTTCTCCAGGTAAAAAAACATTAGACATTCCATCCTCTGAAACCAACACCTTTGATGTTATTTGGCGTACAATAATTTCTATGTGCCTATTATGGATTTGCACCCCCTGGGATCGATAAACCTTTTGGATCTTATTAACCAAAGATATACGACTTTGCACTATAGTTAGCTCAGCCCCAATCAAGAATCCCCAAGGAATTCCAAGAATTTTTTTTATATGCTCGTTCCAACCCTCAATTCTTTTTTTTAGGTTCATCGATATTGAATCAATTGAACGCACTTCTAACACTTGTTCCACTTTTGGAAGACCTTGCGTTATATCACCGGATCTCGATTTTTCATATATAAATGTAACTAATGTATCTCCTTCGTAAAGGATTTCTCCATAATGACCATGAACAGTTGCTCCTGGAGTGGCCAAATAAGGCTTGGCGGATCTTATTACTACAGAGTCAACTTGAACAATCAAAACTTGACCCGACTTGAGATGGGGTCCGTTTTTGGCTATACATACATTTTCACAAATAAACTGTCCAAGACTAATTATTGTAGATCTTTCTTCAAAATAATTATGATAATAATTAGGATGACAAAAATACCAATTCAAATTGAATGAATTCAAAACGATGTTACTGCATGAATCGGGATTCAAAATTCTCCCATTTTCATCCATTAAATAATAGTTAATTACTTGAAAAGTCTGTTTTAAATTTTCAAGTTGCAAATATTTAGTTACCAAAATAGGATTATGAGTTATTAAATAGTAAAATGAATAAAAATTCAAAAATTGAAGGACTGTTCCTAAAGGGCCAATCAAATTCCTAATTTGAATTATAGGATCTGTTTTAATTGATTCTTTTATCACATTGTGATATTTTCCAGCGTTGAATGGACCCATTTGGAAACAATTAGATGATGACAAAATTATCAAAGATGGGCATTCCTTATTTTTATTTAACAACGTGCGAATAGTTCCTTGATTTTGGCTTAGTGATTGTTGAATTTTTGTCTTGGAATAAAAGGGATTGCTATTGGTGTAATCTGACACATTATCTGAATCTGAGATCAATCCTGAGCCTGAGGGATCATTCCTTTTTCTGAGATACGAAATAGGGAATTTCACTAAGTCAATTCTTAGGAAATCTCGAATCAGACCATTTGTACTTACTTCAACAAAGGAAGTATGAGCCTCTTCGATAGAAGAACTTTTTTTGTCTTGGTCCCAATTCAAAATTAAACAAGTCCGAACTAATTGAATACTTGTATCAGAAATTCCCCGAATTGGTTTGCCATTTCTGTAAACAATATAATTGACAACTCGAAGTTGTATATTATCCCTTTCTTGTAACAGATCCGGGGGGAAGAGTGTTGCTAAATTTATACCGTCCGATATTTCATATGTCACTACGGGTCGAACTAAAACAAAATACTTTTTCTTAGTAGGTGTGATCCGTTGGACATAGATCCAATTTTTCAATTTTTTGGATTCCTTAGAATTTGTTTTTCCTGTTCCTGGGGGTATCAAGATGCCACTGTGTCGGGATATCTTATCTGTCTCTCCAGGAAAATGGATATCTCCAGAAAAGATTTTCAGTTCAATCCTTTTTTTTTTTCTCTCCACTCGGACTAATCCGCCCACTTGGCTTCTTGTATTTAAAGCGATTCGTGTATCTACTCCAATC